TCCGTTACTTGAACGAAAATAGATCTTGTTGTGGAATCATCATATTGCATATTTGACGATACATTCCTCAAAAAATCCGATTCGTGCGGATTCTTCCCCCAACTAACGAAGAGATCTTGGCGGAATTGCCACATATGAAATTGAGCACAATTTTGCAAAGAAATACCCCACTTGTTTCTCGAGAGGAGATGGGAAAGATGCTCAATATCATTTGATTGAATAGTTGACCCAGCTCCTTGTTGTTTGAAGAAGCCCTCCACTTCAATCGGTCTTTTTTCACGAAAAGCAGACATGAGATAACAAATCCAGTGTTTCACTAAGATTTCGAATAGCTGTCCCGAATTCAAGTTAATTATGTTTCGCTTCTTCCTCGGAGAAAGACGATCAAACAATTCCCAAGCACGGTCCTTGCGGATCGGATCATCCGTATAGGATACAAAAGGAGACTCCAGATAGTTGATATCTTTCTCTTTGAATGAGATCTCAATTCCAGCTACGGTTTCATTAGATATCTTACAACTATAATCCCTCTTTTTTCCGATCCGATTCCTCCACCACCGCGAACCCCAGTTAGATTCAGGCATGATACACTTTTTAGTTATTGGGAGAACCCAAGTACTCTCTTTCGGATCCATGAAACAACTCTCAGAGATCTTTTTCCCTTTTGGAAGATACAGGAGCGAAACAATCAACCTATTGATATTGGAAGACCCAAAAGATTCTTCCAATGTATCATTTCTGGGTCCAATGGAATTCATAGGTATAGGAAGAAGCCCCATCAAATAGAGATTTTTTCTTTCGACCCTATTTCGATTGTTAATACGATATATAAGGACCGCTACTGCAAGCAGTACTACTACACCTTTGATCGTGAAATATCGATTGTTTGTTGAACCCTGTGAATCGCGTGAAAGTAGGATACTCCAAATTCGGGGGTCAAAGAGTTTCATAAAACGTTCTTGGTGGAAAAAAATGTGAGTGAAAGATCCCACGGAATCAAATTTGGTCCACGAATCTAAGAAATAGTGAGAATTCTTGATCTCTCTCAATATCTCTCTCAATTCAAAGATCCAGGATTTTAATGGATGTCGTTTCACTGCTTCCTGCTTCATTGATTCCTCCTAAGGATTTCATTTCAATTGGAATTTGGTTATTCACGATGTACGACGATCCCCGTTACGCATCCATGGCTGAATGGTTAAAGCGCCCAACTCATAATTGGCAAATTCGTAGGTTCAATTCCTGCTGGATGCACGCCAACGGGAACGTTCAATACGTCTATTGGAATTGGCTCTGTATCAATGAAATCTCATCATCCATACATAACGAATTGGTATGGTATATTCATACCATAACATATGAACAGTAAGAAATAGAATTCTTATCGATACTGGAACTCATAGGGAATAAAATGGATTTATGGATGGAATCAAATATGCAGTATTTACAGACAAAAGTATTCGGTTATTGGGGAACAATCAATATACTTCTAATGTCGAATCAGGATCAACTAGGACAGAAATAAAGCATTGGGTCGAACTCTTCTTTGGTGTCAAGGTAATAGCTATGAATAGTCATCGACTCCCGGGAAAGGGTAGAAGAAGGGGACCCATTATGGGACATACAATGCATTACAGACGTATGATCATTACGCTTCAACCGGGTTATTCTATTCCACCTCTTAGAAAGAAAAGAACTTAAATCAAAATACTTAATAACACGGCGATACATTTATACAAAACTTCTACCCCGAGCACACGCAATGGAGCCGTCGGCAGTCAAGTGAAATCCAATCCACGAAATAATTTGATCTATGGACAGCGTCGTTGTGGTAAAGGTCGTAATGCCAGAGGAATCATTACCGCAAGGCATATAGGGGGAGGTCATAAGCGTCTATACCGTAAAATCGATTTTCGACGGAATGAAAAAGACATATCTGGTAGAATCGTAACCATAGAATACGACCCTAATCGAAATGCATATATTTGTCTCATACACTATGGGGATGGTGAGAAGAGATATATTTTACATCCCAGAGGGGCTATCATTGGAGATACCATTGTTTCTGGTACAGAAGTTCCTATCTCAATGGGAAATGCCCTACCTTTGAGTGCGGTTTGAACCATTGATTTACGTAATTGGAAGTAACCAATTAGGTTTACAACGAAACCTAGAAATCGATCACTGATCCAATTTGAGTACCTCTACGGGATAGACCTCAACAGAAAACTGAAGAGTAATGGCAGCAAGTGATTGAGTTCAGTAGTTCCTCATATAAAATTATTGACTCTAGAGATATAGTAATATGGAGAAGACAAAATTGTTTGAAGCACCGATAGAGCCGGAAGCGCCCCTTGTTTCAAAGAGAGGAGTACGGGTTATTCACATTTCATTTGATGGTCAGAGGCGAATTGAAAGCTAAGCAGTGGTAATTCTACCCCCCCCGGGAAAAATAGAGATGTCTCCTACGTTACCCGTAATATGTGGAAGTATCGACGTAATTTCATAAAGTCATTCGGTCTGAATGCTACATGAAGAACATAAGCCAGATGAAGGAACGGGGAGACCTAGGATGTAGAAGATCATAACATGAGTGATTCGGCGGATTTGGATTCCTATATATCCACTCGTGTGGTATTTCATCATACGATTCATATGAGATCCATCTGTCTAGATATCATCATATACATCCAGAAAGCCGTATGCTTTGGAAGAAGCTTGTACAGTTTGGGAAGGGATTTTGATTGATCAAAAAGAAGAATCTACTTCAACCGATATGCCCTTAGGCACGGCCATACATAACATAGAAATCACACTTGGAAAGGGTGGACAATTAGCGAGAGCAGCGGGTGCTGTAGCGAAACTGATTGCAAAAGAGGGTAAATCGGCCACATTAAAATTACCATCTGGGGAGGTCCGTTTGATATCCAAAAACTGCTCAGCAACAGTCGGACAAGTGGGTAATGTTGGGGTGAACCAGAAAAGTTTGGGTAGAGCCGGATCTAAGTGTTGGCTAGGTAAGCGTCCTGTAGTAAGAGGAGTAGTTATGAACCCTGTAGACCATCCCCATGGGGGTGGCGAAGGGAGGGCCCCAATTGGTAGAAAAAAACCCGCAACCCCTTGGGGTTATCCTGCGCTTGGAAGAAGAAGTAGAAAAAGGAATAAATATAGTGATAGTTTGATTCTTCGTCGCCGTAGTAAATAGGAGAATATTGAAAATAGAATATGTTTCCTCATCTTTACAAAAAAAAAAGGAGTAATTAGCTGTGACACGTTCACTAAAAAAAAATCCTTTTGTAGCTAATCATTTATTGATAAAAATTGCGAAGCTCAACACGAGGGCAGAAAAAGATACAATCGTAACCTGGTCCCGGGCATCTACCATTATACCCACAATGATCGGCCATACAATTGCTATTCATAATGGAAAGGAACATTTGCCTATTTATATAACAGATCGTATGGTAGGTCACAAATTGGGAGAATTTGCACCTACTCTGAATTTCCGGGGGCATGCGAGAAACGATAATAAATCTCGTCGTTAATATATTAATTAATAAAGTGGATATGGGTGCTCATCGTTTATTGGTGGGAGGTGAACCTTATGATAAAGAGTGACCCAGATGTAGAAGTATACGCTTTAGGTCAACATATACGTATGTCTGCTCATAAAGCGCGAAGAGTAATTGATCAGATTCGTGGGCGTCCCTACGAGGAAACACTTATGATACTAGAACTCATGCCTTATCGAGCGTGTTATCCCATTTTAAAATTAGTTTATTCTGCAGCAGCAAATGCTAGTCACAATATGGGATTCAACGAAACGGCTTTAATCATTAGTCAAGCCGAAGTTAATGAAGGTACTAGCATGAAAAAGTTAAAACCCCGAGCCCGAGGACGTAGTTATCCGATAAAAAGACCCACCTGTCATATAACTATTGTATTGCAAGATATATCTAAAGAGAAAAACTATTTCATATGGTTAAGAAAAGATGGACGGGTATATAAAAATAAGTATACAGATGTCAGAGAGAGGTATCTATATATGATGGATCATATGCTATATCGTAACAGAATGACGTGGGCTAATAGAGAAATGATATGGCCTTATAGAGATAGCGAGGTGCTATGGGACAAAAAATAAATCCACTCGGTTTCCGACTTGGTACAACCCAAAGTCATCATTCTGTTTGGTTTGCACAACCAAAAAGTTATTCCGAGGGTCTCCAGGAAGATCAAAAAATACAGGATTGTATCAAGAATTATGTACAAAAAAATAGGAAAATATCCTCGGGTGCCGAGGGAATTGCACGCATAAAGATTCAAAAAAGAATCGATCTGATCCAGGTCATAATATATATGGGATTCCCTAAATTGTTCATAGAGGGCAGCCCGCGAGGAATTGAAGAATTACAGAGCAATGCACAAAAAGAATTTAATTCTGTGAACCAAAAACTTAACATTGCTATCACAAGAGTTGAAAAACCGTATGGACAACCTAATATTCTTGCAGAATTTATAGCCGAACAATTAAAGAATAGAGTTTCGTTTCGAAAGGCAATGAAAAAAGCTATTGAATTAACTGAAAAAGCAGATACAAAGGGAATTCAAGTACAAATTGCAGGGCGTATCGACGGAAAGGAAATAGCACGTGTCGAATGGATCAGAGAAGGTAGGGTTCCCCTACAAACCATTCGAGCCAAAATTGATTATTGTTCCTATACAGTTCGAACTATCTATGGGGCATTAGGAATCAAAATTTGGATATTTGCAGACGAGGAATAATGGGCCTTTCGTTGTCTTTCTGTTCCATCCATCCGGCAATTGAATAAAAAATCACAAACTCGTTCATTTTTTTCCGTTCAATCAAAAAAATGAGAATTTTTTAGAATTCTTAATTCTCTTAATTCTATAGGGTTGAATAACAATTCGATTGACTCCATCTCCATATAATTGCTATGCTTAGTGTGTGACTCGTTGGTTTTTTATTTAGAGTTAGGTTAGGATTAAAAAACAAAGGGCCATCCCCTAGTATGAACTAATAACTATATAACTAATAACCAGCTCATTGCTTCGTATTATCTGGATCCAAGGAACCAGTCGCTATATGATGTATTGATCATATTGTTGTAGCAACTGAAGCATTTTTTTTTACATAAAAGAAAAATAAATCTATCTATAAGGTTGTGAAGCAAAAACAAAGGGATATGGATAAATGGAGGGGTGAGAGAAAGAAAGAAAAAGAATAGCAATGATATATGATTCCAATATGTATGGTCTATGAACTATCTTATAAAAGGCAATGTAATAAAGCATTAATGTATTCGTCCATAATTAATAATTAGATTCGATGAATATGAATACAATTTATACGAAAAATAAAAAAGAATAAAGAGCGCCGAGTCAATAAAGACTGAGAAGATTGATTCAGGAACAAATTTTATTAGGAGCTCCATTGCAGAGTTCGGGCCTAGTCATTAATCGAGAAGCGATGGGAACGACAGAACCTGTGACTGAGGAAGATTCCCTTGAAAACGAATCCTAATGATTCATTGGGTGGGATGGCGGAACGAGCCAAGAACCAATTCATTTATTCTGATAGGTCATGGAACGCCCCTACGAATGAAAGGGATGTTGAAAGAGCAAATATTCGCCCGCGAAAGCCTTACTGGATTGCTAAGTTTTGGGCAATTCAATAAAAATAAATAAAGGTAAAAATGAAGATTCATTAATTATAAAATGAAATTTCTCATTTTATTTTATTCCTACGTGTATGTGACAGATTATATCTCAAAAAATTCCATGATTCATTATTCATTCAATTCAAAATAAAATAGATAAATATATACAATATTATTTAATCGTTTCATTCGCGAGGAGCTGGATGAGAAGAAACTCTCATGTCCAGTTCTGCAGTAGAGATGGCATTGAGAAACAACCATCAACTATAACCCCAAAAGAACCAGATTTCGTAAACAACATAGAGGAAGAATGAAGGGAATATCTTATCGAGGCAATCGAATTTGTTTCGGCGGATACGCCCTTCAGGCACTTGAACCCGCTTGGATCACATCTAGACAAATAGAAGCGGGGCGGCGAGCCATGGCACGATATGCGCGTCGTGGTGGAAAAATATGGGTACGTATATTTCCAGACAAACCTGTTACAGTAAGGCCTACCGAAACACGTATGGGTTCGGGGAAAGGATCTCCCGAATATTGGGTATCCGTCGTTAAACCGGGTCGAATACTTTATGAAATGGGTGGAGTATCAGAAATTGTAGCCAGAGAAGCTATTTCTATAGCTGCGTCCAAAATGCCTATACGAACTCAATTCGTTATTGCGGGATAGGGATATGGAACGAAAGGAAAGGGGCCTTGTGATGAAAAAACCGCAGTTTTTTTTATTTCTGGACAAACAATCTTTCTTCTTTTTTTCTTCGCCCTTTAGTTAGTTAGCATTGAAAGAAAAAAGAGAAAAATAATAAGAATGATATGATTCAACCTCAGACCTATTTAAATGTAGCGGACAACAGCGGGGCTAGAGAATTAATGTGTATTCGAATCATAGGAGCTAGTAATCGCCGATATGCTCATATTGGTGACGTTATTGTTGCTGTAATCAAAGAAGCAGTCCCCAATATGCCTCTACAAAGATCAGAAGTGATCAGAGCTGTAATTGTACGTACATGTAAAGAACTCAAACGTGACAATGGTATGATAATACAATATGATGACAATGCAGCAGTTGTCATTGATCAAGAAGGAAATCCCAAAGGAACTCGAGTTTTTGGTGCGATCGCTCGGGAATTGAGACAGTTGAATTTTACTAAAATAGTCTCATTAGCTCCTGAGGTATTATAAATAGATTCTAAATAAATACTAATAGATGAAAACATAATAAAACATAAAAAAAGGGAGGTTCATAGTAAGATATCTGAACTGAATTAGATTCCATTAATTAGTAGAATGCATTAGTAGATTGTTTCTCACGCATATACCTTTAATAATTCATGAAAAAAAAAGAGTGGAGCATGCTGATTATATAAAAACCCGGAGGCACCAATAATTATAGTTCATCATGGGTAGGGACACTATTGCCGAAATAATAACTTCTATACGAAATGCTGACATGGATAAAAAAGGAACGGTTCGAATAGCATCTACAAATATCACTGAAAACATTGTTAAAATACTTCTACGCGAAGGCTTTATCGAAAATGTGAGAAAACATCGAGTAAGCAAGAAATATTTCTTGGTTTCAACTCTGCGACATAGAAGGAATAGAAAAGGGCCATATAGAACTGTTTTAAAACGTATCAGCCGACCCGGCCTACGAATCTATTCCAACCATCAACGAATTCCTAGGATTTTAGGAGGAATGGGTATTGTAATTCTTTCGACTTCTCGAGGTATAATGACAGACCGAGAGGCTCGACTAGAAGGAATCGGGGGAGAAATTTTGTTATATATATGGTGATCTTTATGATCTACGAATTGCATCCGTAGGAAAACTTCCTATTCTTTTTTTTGAGAGGAAGGGTTGTCTAATATCACTCCTACTCCATGAGTTGATAATTAAAGGGGTTACCTGGAATGAAAGAACAAAAAAAATGGATTCATGAAGGTTTAATTACTGAATCACTTTGGTATGTTTCGGGTTCGTATTGACTTTTCAACATTCTTCTCGTTCGGATACAATCGGAGGTTCCAAATTTCAAGAGACTTATTTTCTTTTCTTCGAAGGAGTAGATTTAAAATTTAGGAGTAACAAATAACTATGAAAATTAGGGCATCCGTCCGTAAAATTTGTGAAAAATGTCGACTGATCCGTAGGCGGGGACGGATTATAGTAATTTGTTTCAACCCGAGGCATAAACAGAGGCAGGGATAATCTTTTCTTAAAAGAGACTCTCCAAAGGATTCAATACACAAATAAAGGACCCGTTTTGACATGAAAATAATATATCCGTATATTTCTGACTCATATTTAGGAGATGATAAAATATGACAAAAACCATAACAAGAATTGGCTCACGTAGGAATGGGCGCATTAGTTCACGTAAGAATGGACGTCGAATACCAAAAGGGGTTATTCATGTTCAAGCAAGTTTCAACAATACCATTGTAACGATTACAGATATACGGGGTCGGGTTGTTTCTTGGTCCTCCGCCGGTACTTGCGGATTCAGGGGCACAAGAAGAGGGACGCCGTTTGCTGCCCAAACCGCAGCCGCAAACGCTATTCGTACAGTCGTAGATCAGGGTATGCAACGAGCAGAAGTTATGATAAAAGGTCCTGGTCTTGGAAGAGATGCAGCATTACGAGCCATTCGTAGAAGTGGTATACTATTAAGTTTTGTCAGAGACGTAACCCCTATGCCACATAATGGATGTAGGCCTCCTAAAAAAAGGCGTATATAGAAATAAGAATTGAGATTGATAATTGAACGAATTTCAAGAGAAAGAAATGATTAAATGATCGGATCAAATAATATGACTATGTTTCGAGAAGAAGTAGCAGTATCCACCCGGACACTACAATGGAAGTGTGTTGAATCAAGAGAAGACAGTAAGCGTTTTTTTTATGGACGTTTTATTCTGTCTCCCCTTATGAAAGGTCAAGCCGATACAATAGGCATTGCGATGCGAAGGGCTTTGCTTGGAGAAATAGAAGGAACATGTATCACACGCGCAAAATCTGAAAAGATACCACATGAATATTCTAACATAGTAGGTATTGAAGAATCCGTACATGAAATTTTAATGAATTTAAAAGAAATTGTATTGAAAAGTAATCTGTATGGAACTCGCGACGCATCTATTTGCGTCAAGGGTCCTGGATATGTAACTGCTCAAGACATCATCTCACCACCTTCTGTGGAAATCGTTGATACTACACAGCATATAGCTAGCCTGACGGAACCAATTGATTTTTGTATTGGATTACAAATCGAAAGTAATCGAGGATATCGTATGAAAACACCCAATAACGCTGAAGAAGGAAGTTATCCGATAAATGCTGTATTCATGCCTGTTCGAAATGCAAATCATAGTATTCATTCTTATAGTAATGGGAATGAAAAACAAGAGATACTTTTTCTCGAAATATGGACGAATGGAAGTTTAACTCCTAAAGAAGCACTTTACGAAGCCTCCCGTAATTTGATTGATTTATTTATTCCGTTTCTACATGCAGAAGAACAAGATAAAAATGTGGAGGACAATCAAAATAGGGTTACTTTACCCTTTTTCACTTTTCATGATGTATTGGATAAACTAAGAAAAAAAAAAGAAATCGAATTGAAATGTATTTTTATTGACCAATTAGAATTGCCTTCCAGGACCTATAATTGCCTCAAAAGGTCCAATATACATACATTATTAGACCTTTTGAATAAGAGCCAAGAAGATCTTCTGAAAATTGAACATTTTCGCATAGAAGATGTAAAACAGATATTGGTCATTATACAAAAACATTTTGTAATTTATTATTGATTTACCTAAGAATAAGCTTTTTTTTGTTGAAGTCCATTGGAATGATTTCATCCTTTTTTTATTTGATTTGCTAAAAATTTATTCAGCACGATCCGTATATTGAAAATAGATTCAGAATTAAATTAATTGGAATAAACGTATCTTTCTAGGGAAGTAAATCTTCCCTAGAAAGATACGTTGTGATATCTTATTTCACGATGAAATCAATTTGAAAAAGACCTAAAGTTAGAGATTTATCAATAGGCAATGTTGCTCCAATACCCAACCAAAGGGCTACTGCGGTACCAATCAAAAAGACGGTTGTAGCTACTGGACGACGAAACGGATTTTGGAATTTATTAACATTCTCCAAAAAGGGTACTGTTAATAATCCTGCCGGTACTGAAACCATTAAAAGAACTCCCAATAACTTATTGGGTACTGTACGAAGTATTTGAAATACAGGAAAGAAGTACCATTCAGGTAATATTTCCAAAGGAGTTGCGAATGGATCCGCCGGTTCG